CAGAACCACGATATATGGGTAAATGGAGTATGAGGATATCTTTCTTTAGTGGGGTCGTACGAAGGATATATTATTAGTTTAGATCTAATCAATTTAATGAATTATTCCTTAATGAATTCCTCTTAAAAGTTCCTATCAAACTAGTGCGAGTTGATGAGAATTACTTCGGAAACAGAAAGACTAAAGTCAAATTCATTTGGGATATTCTCTCAATTCCAAGAAACTAAAACCGGATCAAGTATGAGTTGTCGATCAGAACATATATGGATAGAACCTATAACGGGATCTCGAAAAACAAGTAATTTCTGCTGGACTCTTATCCTTTTTTTAGGTTCATTAGGATTCTTGTTGGTTGGAACTTCCAGTTATCTTGGTAGAACTTGGATATCTTTATTTCCGTTTCAGCAAATTGTTTTTTTTCCACAAGGGATTGTGATGTCTTTCTATGGGATCGCGGGTCTTTTTATTAGCTCCTATTTATGGTGCACAATTTCTTGGAATGTAGGTAGTGGTTATGATCGATTCGATCGAAAAGAAGGAATCATGTGTATCTTTCGTTGGGGATTTCCCGGAAAAAATCGGCGTATCTTTCTCCGATTCCTTATAAAAGATATTCAGTCCGTCCGAATAGAAGTTAAAGAGGGTCTTTATGCTCGTCGTGTCCTTTCTATGGATATCCGAGGACAGGGAGCCCTTCCATTGACTCGTACTGATGAGAATTTGACTGCGTGGGAAATTGAACAAAAAGCTGCGAAATTGGCCTATTTCTTGCGTGTACCCATTGAAGTCTTTTGAGAACTGTGAGAAAATTTCTCGGCAGGAGGGGAAAAACTGACGAATCCTCTGTTTCTATCACGAATTTCTATAACATAACTAAACTCAGGTTTATTCTCGAGCTAAAGTAGGCGTATAAGGGAGAAGTAGAAAACAAAACGCTTTTTGTTTTTGGGTTTTTATAGGTATGTAAATCTACACAATTCAATAATAACAAGAAGTAACAAATTGAACTAATAGATTTCTCGCATACTCAACCATTTAGAAAAAAACTTTCCCAGTTTCTATTTTCTATTTTAAGTCCAATATCTATAAATCAAAATAGAAAAATCCAGACTTGGTGAAATTGAAACTTTAGATTCAGATAGATCGTATCTAAAATTTGTTTTTCAGTCGACACGCCTTAATTTATCTGTTTTTGTGCTCCTTACTGTCCAAACAATTGGATCCCTTATAACGATTAAGGATAACTAGCCAATTCCTGCTTTGGGTTGCTGCTCATTTTTGATCATCACAAGATTCTTCAGAAACTTCCCTGAATTATTCGCTCCCTGACTCCTAAGAGTCAGTGATATTTTTCTAAATATTAGAGGGCCTCGAGTCGACGACTGAGAGGGTTCATTAACAATTCATAGATGAAAAAATGGCAAAAAAGAAAGCATTCACTCCTCTTTTATATCTTGCATCTATAGTCTTTTTGCCCCGGTCTCTTTCTCTCTTATTTAATAAAAGTCTAGAATCTGGGGTTACTAATTGGTGGAATACTGCGCAATCCGAAACTTTTTTGAACGAGATTGAAGAAAAGAGTATTCTCGAAAAATTCATAGAATTAGACGAACTTCTCCTCTTGGACGAAATGATCAAGGAATACGCGGAAACACCTCTCGAAAACCTTCGTATAGGAATCCAGAACGAAACAATCCAATTAATCAAGATGCACAACGAGGATCGTATTCATACGATTTTGTACTTATCGACAAATTTAATCTCTTTCCTTATTCTAAGTGGTTATTCTATTTTGGGTAATAAAGAACTTGGGATTCTTAACTCGTGGACTCAGGAATTCCTATATAACTTAAGTGACACAACAAAAGCGCTTTCTATTCTTTTATTAGCAGATTTATGTCTCGGATTTCATTCGACCCGTGGTTGGGAACTACTAATTAGCTCTGTCTACAAAGATTTTGGGTTTGTTCATAATGATCAAATCATATCTTGTCTTGTTTGTATTCTTCCAGTCATTCTCGATAGCATTTTTAAATATTGGGTTTTCTATTATTTAAATCGTCTATCTCCGTCACTTGTAGTGATTTATCACTCAATAAGTGAAAAATGATCTATGAATATAAAATTCATCGAATTCGAATGTTTTTTCCTTTGTAGTTGTACATAAGGAAAGCATTGAAAATCGTCCTTACTTTTTCCATTTCAATGAACCCGGGGAATTGGTCCTATAGATTATTCCCATAACAATATTCCAGTCACTAGCAAAATCGTGGATAGGAAACTCGATTAGTAACCTACTCAATTTATTGTAGAAATTTTCCGTATCAATGATTGGACTATGCAAACTAGAAATACTTTTTCTTGGCTAAAGGAACGGATTACTCGATCCATTTCCGTATTGCTCATGCTATATATGCTAACTCGGACATCTATTTCAAGTGCCTATCCCATTTTTGCCCAGCAGGGTTATGAAAATCCGCGCGAAGCGACCGGGCGTATT